TCTCAAATTATTTATATTTATAAATAAGGTTTTTATTATTGACTTCGTAATAGTAATAGAAAGTAAAGATCTTGGGAAAGTGTGAATCAATGGATTCTAATAATTCCTGAAAGTGAAAGATAGTAAGTATTATCTTCACACAATTCAATTATATGTAAAATCTATAAACAAACCTTTTTTTATGGTTCAAATTTTTTTGTTCGAATACTTTCATTTATTTCAAGTAATTGATTGGTCGTACAAAAAATAAAATATACTATAATAGATTGATTATAGTAGATAGTATTTGATGAAAGAAACAGAACATAGTTAGAACAATAACTATTCTATTCGCAATGCAACCAGGGAAGTTTCTTTTCTTCGAATCGAGTTGGACTCGAAATCAAAAATGAAAATAAAGGTTTTTCGATAGACCTGGAACACTTTTTTCTTCTGATTTGAGATATTATGGACAATTACCCAACCTATTACTGAACTGAATCCGATGGTTTCAAATAAGTATAAAATTAGAAAAATCTAAAATTCAGTAAAAGTTGGTATCAAGCCGTTTTCTCAAAAATGGACTAGATTCTAATTCAACTCACAAATTGCACTGAATCCATTGATTCAGAATCACAGGATTGGTTGATGTCACAGCCAACATATGAATCCATTTTTTTCTACCTATGTAATTTGGAATTCTATTTTTTTTTTAGTGCTATCTATAATAACTGATGAATCAAGAACTTTCCATTAGAACTAAACTAATTCTGTCAATTGATTTTTTCTTACCGTCGTATCCGAAAAAATTGAAACTTAGGTAAGTGTTTTATCAACATATGTAGCAAAAGAAGATATCTAATTTAGCTCTTTCATGCCTACTATAACTAGTTATTTTGGTTTTCTATTGGCTGCTTCAACTATAACCCCAGCTCTATTGATTGGCTTGAACAAGATACGACTTATTTGAACTGAATTGAATGAACAAATTCATAGAAAAAAATATTTCTACTTCAGGTATTCCGCGGTCCCTTCTCGTGTCAATTGTTAATTCTTGGTTATATTGGTAGCTCTTGGTCATTGAGATTCGCGTATTTTTCAGATTAATATTTAGGGATAGATCTTACCTTTCTTTTTATCTCCTCAAACAAATCGAAATGATTGAAGTTCTTCTATTTGGAATCGTCTTAGGTCTAATTCCTATTACTTTAGCAGGATTATTTGTAACTGCATATTTACAATACAGACGCGGTGATCAGTTGGACCTTTGATTGACTAATAGTTTTTTTGATTGACCTCCTCCTTGTAGGAGGTCAAACTCAAGTTGCAATTCGACTGTGTTTTGTTAAGTTTTTTTTTGTGATTCAAAATAACCTAAACGGAATCACGCTCTGTAGGATTTGAACCTACGACATCGGGTTTTGGAGACCCGCGTTCTACCGAACTGAACTAAGAGCGCTTTCTTATGACAGAAGATACGATAGTAAAGAAAAGGATTTTCTTGTTTTTGTACCCCCAATGCGTCTTGCATACATTGGTATGCAAAAATAAAAGATTATTTCCAATTTTTTTTTAATCAATCTCACTCAATTAATCCCTCGTTACCGCCCATAGGAGAAGTAATAGGTAGGGATGACAGGATTTGAACCCGTGACATTTTGTACCCAAAACAAACGCGCTACCAAGCTGCGCTACATCCCTTTTTAAAATGAAAATTGTTGTACAGTGTCATTGTACAAAATCCATGTCTTGTTTTCCACATCATTCTTTTCTCTTCTATCCATATACAATACAATTTTATTGTCATTTATTCTTTTTGGTTTCATATAATAAAAGAATTATATACATCTGAAACCTAACGTATAAAAAAAGAATGAATATTTATTGGTAATGCTTAGGAAGAAGAAGAGTCCTTTTTCTTTTTTAGGGACAGGGATAGGAAAATCTCATCTACTGTTCATTGTACATATTTATTTTTGTTTTGTTACAAATTCCGTAAAAAAAAAATACAAATGATCTTGAACTACAGCATCTGACCATATATGTATTACAATAAAGAAGGAGGATTTTCAATGCGAGATATAAAAACATATCTTTCCACAGCACCTGTGCTAACTACTCTATGGTTTGGGTCTTTAGCGGGTCTATTGATAGAAATTAATCGTTTATTCCCAGATGCTTTGTCATTCCCTTTTTTTTAATTCTAGTTACTAGTTATTAATATGCGAAAAAATAACGATAAAGAAATTTTGAGATACAATTCTACGTGACGTGACTAAAACTTCGCCCTCCCTTTTTTCGGTTCTTTAGGATAGGAAGGAAAGAGAAAGAAAAAGTATATGGAACCTCAGCAAAAATCCAGTGGATCTAAAGATCCCATTTTGGAGAACAGAAATGGAAAGGAGGTCCAGTCTAAGGTACAAAAAAGCTCCACAAAATCATAGCATAGAAAAAAATACTTAAATGAAATACTGGGATTAAAGTAGGGTAGGAATGATTCATAGTTAGAAAAAAATTGTATTACTTACATTATTACTATACTATATATAATATTCTATTAATATTAATTAGAATTACAACGAAATCTTTAGAAATGGAATTTCTAGTTAGTAACTTCTATTACTATTGATTTTTTTCTTTTTTGTTCTTTTCGTCTTCTTAGGTTCGGGTCGAAAATAGAAGAGTTAAGTCGATCAAACAAAAAATCAAAGGGGGTTCATGGCTAAGGGTAAAGATGTGCGAGTTAGAGTTATTTTGGAATGTACCAGTTGTGTCCAAAATGGTGTCAATAAGAAAGCGCCAGGCATTTCTAGATATATTACTCAAAAGAATCGACACAATACACCCAGTCGATTAGATTTGAGAAAATTTTGTCGCTATTGTCACAAGCATACGATTCATGGGGAAATAAAGAAATAGATCGAACGGAACGTGTATTTGATCTTTCAAAGGAGCAGGAAAAGGAAGAACTTAACCTTAACATATATATATATGTATATAATATACAAATACAAATAAAACCTATTTTGGTTGGATCTGAAATGAATAAAGAAATAGAATTTTAGAGATAAGGAATAAACCATGGATAAATCCAAGCAACCCTTTCGTAAATCCAAGCGATCTTTTCGTAGGCGTTTTCCCCCAATTGAATCGGGGGATCGAATTGATTATAGAAACATGAGTTTAATTAGTCGATTTATTAGTGAACAAGGAAAAATATTATCTAGACGGGTGAATAGATTGACCTTGAAACAACAACGATTAATTACTATTGCTATAAAACAAGCCCGTATTTTATCTTTGTTACCTTTTCTTAATAATGAAAAACAGTTTGAGAGAGCCGAGTCGATCCCTAGAACTACCAGTCCTAGAACCAGAAATAAATAGATATACTCTTCCATTGATTCAAAACTCCAATCGGAATTCAAGCTCAGATTGATGTTTTGTTCGAAAAAGCCTCAAATCCAGATTTGATTGTTGTGTTATAAGAAACAACAAATAGGAAAGAATAAATCTTTTTTTTTTTTGAAAGATGTTCATTCATTCCTACTACTTAACTTAATTTTTACTTAATTTATTTTTATTCTATCTTCCCGGAGTCCATTCTCCGGGGAATTCAATTCTGTTTCAATCATTCCTATATCCTATATATGACTTAAAAATTTCTTTTATTTGATAATCTTATTGGAAATCATGTAAAGACAATTCTTATTTGATATAGCTATTTGCGCAAGTATTTTACGATTAAGAAGCAATTGCTTCGTGTACAGATTGTGTATTAATCTACTATAACTATAGAATACCCCGTTCTCGCGAGCAGCTGCATTTATCCGAGTGATCCACAAACGACGAAAGTCCCTCTTTTGCCTGCCCCTATCTCGATGAGAGGAAACCAAAGCTCTCATTTTCTGTTGAGTAATGGTTCGAGTAAGTCTTGAATGAGCCCCTATAAAAGTTGATGCAAATAAACGAATTTTTGTTCGACGTCTCCGAGCTATATATCCTCGTCTAACTCTGGTCATTGAATCAAATTAAACTTTAATGAATGAATAACTAATTGATTTCTCTTCTTTCAGTCATCCTTTTATCCCCCGGTTGATTAATAACAAAACGGATTATTCCGATATATAAAAAAAAAATTCCAATGGCTTTTGCTACTATGACCTTCCCAACCACGATTTTTTATTCCTTCCAGGTATTTTACCTGGAAATAAGAAATTTTATAACATAACAATATTAAATAAATAACAGAAAAAAAAAAATAGTGGGTTCCATCGTTTCTATGGTTACTTCATAAACGGTGAGGTCCTCTCTATACACCGGAGCCTCTTCTTTCATTTAATCAAATGTTATTGTGAACTTGTATAGTTCACTCTCTTTGGCTCTACCAATCAATTATAATTATACAGTAATAGCTCTTTTCACAAAAAAGGCTATCCATACAGTGACGGCATTTAATTATGAAAGTTGGCTAGGTAGCTGACCCTGTTAGTCCGTTCTTTCAAGAATAGAAACATAACTTTTTGCTTCTTATAGTACTATTTCCTCCGCTTAATGGAATAACTAGTTGCTACCAATGGGGAATTGCTTCTCATCTCAAATTGAGGTGATTGGATTTGCACCAACGGAAACCATAAATTTCATACACAAAAATATAGGTATATGATAGATTCTCATTTTTAAATAGTAAAAATGGCTTTTTTCCACTCTATCTATCCTATTCATTGGTACTTGTGATTGGTAATGGAAAAATTGTTTTGTTTGTTCCAACTCATGATCTAAACGAGTCGCACATACACCCTAGTACATGTTCCCCGACGCTGAGGACATCCTCGAAGTGCGGGCGATTTCGTGATATTTCTTATTGGCTGTCTTGTGTTTCTAATAAGTTGTTTAATTGTCGGCATATCATACATATATAATAAAATAGGTTGGTTTAGATCGATCTTAACCTGATGATTGATGATTATGAATTATTTCCATTCAATATCAAATCGCGGAAAATTCGAATTATGCCTTGAAAATGAAAAAGAATCGTGTATTTACCCGAAATCTCCAGTATTTTCATTTTCGACTGCTACAAGATCAACAATGCCATGAGCTTGGGCTTCTGTTGCTGACATAAAAACATCCCTTTCCATGTCTTCGGATATAACCCATAAAGGGTTGCCCGTTCTTTGTACATAAACCTTTGTGAGGGTTTCGCGAAGTTTCAGTAGTTCTTCTGCTTCCAGGATAAATTCCCCTGCTTGCGCCTCATAAAAAGAACTAGCAGGTTGGTGAATCATAACCCTGATAATATTGATATAACATCATGCATGAACGGTTCTTCTATTTCGCAGGATTGGGCTAAAGTAAGGGATAAAAAAAACAAGAAGAAAAAAAAATAAATAGACTTGAACAGCCGTACAGGCATCCTTTGTGCATTGCATACGGCTCTGCAATGGAATTTCCTTTTTCCTCTCTTCTATTCTATCGAAGAAAAAAAAGGAATCCATCCGATCCAGATCGTTGAATGATCCATTTACCACCCTTCTTTTCCTATTACCTATTATAAGAGTCAAAAAATACTATGATGGTTCTGTTGCTTTCTATATTTATCTCGTCTGTGATTTAGCAATCCCAAAGTTTCTTTTTAATACGATCAAATAAGGAAAATGATCTTTTTTTTTCATTTTTGTACTCTTTCTTTCGTAACATAAATATAAGAAAGAGACTTCTCTTCTGGTGTGGAAGAAAAATGGTTTGTGACGCTGAAACGTACTCCCGACCCGTAAGATCAAATCGGAAATAACCTTCGTTTCATACTACTATCTCGATACAAAATCTCATGTTAGGAAAAACAATACTAGTTTGTTCATATCGAACTCGAAGTGCCATGCTATTATTACCTATTATTTACATTTGATATGGCGAAGGCATAGTCTTCTTTTTTTTTCAAATAAAAACTCATTGGCGCCAAGCGTGAGGGAATGCTAGACGTTTGGTAATTTCTCCTCCGACCAGAATGAAAGATCCCATTGAAGCGGCTAATCCCATGCATATTGTATGTACATCGGGCGAAACAAATTGCATAGTATCATAAATAGCTATTCCTGGTATTACCCACCCGCCGGGGGAGTTTATAAATAAATAAAGATCCCTAGTATCATCTTCTATACTGAGATATACCATGAGACCAACAAGTTGATTTGAGATCTCGCTATCAACTTCTTGGCCTAAGAAAAGTAATCTTTCTCGATAAAGTCGGTTGATTAGGACAAAATTTTATCCCTTTTGAACCGTACGCGCATCTTTGGATGCATACGGTTCAAAAAAATTGCGAAAAAAGAATCAATGTGTCGATTCCAATCCTATCTCTTTTTTTTTGTAACAGATTTCTGTTTTTCTAATGAAAATAAAGGGGTTTTTCTTATATTTTTCAAAAAACATAAGTTTTGGGCACCGGCACCTCCCCTAAAAAAAAAGAATTTATTACTGAACTTAATTTCTTGAATTAACCTTTCATTGATGTATTGTTTCGTCGTGATTCAAATCACGATGTTATTTTCTTGTTCCTGAATGGGTCCTTTCAATTCTTTTAGGTTCATGTTCTACTCCGGGGAAAGATCTATCCGAATTCTATTTGCACATATAGGACAAATGGTCCCAGTACCACTTCTTTTTGCTACGATTTTTTTTTCGTTTTATGCCTTCCCCAAACTATTCGATGTATTCATCATACTGGTTGGCATGGCAGTTTGAGATCGCCCCTATAATCCTATAATTAAGTATTAAGAATCGTCTATGCTACAAGTAGCAATTGTACATAATATTACTATTACCAATTTGGTATTTTCTGAACGGAGCCTGGATATTTTATTAGTCCAAGTCAACCATAAATTCTTCTAATTGATAATATTGATCCTCAACAGAAATTGATCTAATTTCACTTTACGCTCCGAATGATTGAAGAACCAATCAATACAATATTTCTTGGGCGAAACAGAGGATATCTCGATCGGGGGAGAAAACGGGGAAATCCCATATGACCCAATATGTCTGACAAGTCGCACTATACGTCAACCCAAACTGCATCTTCCTCTCCAGGACTCCGAAAAGGTACTTTTGGAACACCAATGGGCATTAAATTAAAGAAAAAATTAAGTACTATACTTCACTTTAATATGGAAACGTAAGAATGAGTTTATTGTCTTCATCATTTTTTTCCTGTTTATTCTACTAGTTTATACATAAATTGGAAGGTTTTTAGAGAAAGACAGAATGAATAAATAAAACTTTTAATGAAGGGGTCGATTGTTCGAATAATAAACAAGTATCCATGCCTTTGTTCCCACAAAATGGGACCGATGCTCCCATTGCGTATTGGTACTTATCGGGTATAGAATAGATCTGCTTCTCTTTGTTCTTACGAATAGAATTCTTCCGTTATTTTCAACGGAATAGAAGAAAATAAATAGTAACCTTTTCTCATACAGAATCCGCTGAAAAGTACATAGTATATTCCAATGTGATAAAGTT